TAGAATAAGCTAAACTTCTCTTAATGTCTTTTTGAGCAAGAGCTAAGGTCGCTCCTAATAATACTGTTATTATACCAATAAAAGATATTCCATACATTATGGAAGGTATAACTATGAAAAGAGGAAGGAGTCGAGCAACTAGAAAAATCCCCGCTGCTACCATGGTAGCAGCATGTATGAGAGCTGAAATAGGAGTAGGTCCCTCCATAGCATCAGGTAACCATACATGAAGGGGAAATTGGGCCGATTTAGCAACTGCGCCAGCAAATAGTAAAAAAGCACATAAAATACAAAATAAGGAATTGACCTCATTATTATTAATTAAGTTATTGAATATTTCAAACAAATCCCGAAACTCGAAACTACCTGTTATCCAATAAAAACCTAGAATTCCTAATAATAAACCAAAATCTCCTACACGATTAGTCACAAACGCCTTTTGACAAGCATTTGCGGCAATAGGGCGTGTGAACCAAAAACCTATTAATAGATACGAACACATTCCAACTAATTCCCAAAAAATATAAATTTGTATCAAATTCGAACTAGTAACTAAACCCAACATAGAAGTATTGAAAAAACTCATATACGCAAAAAATCTCAAATATCCCTGATCATGAGACATATAATTATCACTATAAATAAGAACCAGAACTGCAACAGTAGTAATTAACATTGACATAATAGAAGTAAGTGGATCGAGCAAGTATCCAAATTCTAAAGAAAAATCATTATTAATAGTCCAAGACCATACATATTGATAAATAGAATTACTGTTTATTTGCTGAATAGACAGTTTCATCGAAAAAATCATAACTATACTTAACAACGAAATACTCGAAAAAGCCCATATACGTCGAAGATTCTTTGTTGCCGTTGGAAAAAATAAAAGTCCAACTCCTATTAACAAAGGAACGGGAAGTGTAAGGAAGGGTATGATCCATGCATATTGGTATATATGTTCCATAGTCGAAGAGAAAAATTTTTAATTAATTTAAATTTTTTGTTTACAATTCAAAGGCTCTTGCTTCTTTTGAAATTTGAAAGAAGTCAATAAAAAATCAAGATATAGAATATCTCAATATAGATAGAATTTTTTTTTATTTTACATTTTTTATTCTATATCAAATATTAATATGGATGTTAAGTATTTTTTTACTATTCAAATCACGAAGTTATAATTGGTCAAATAACCAATTTGTTAGTGAACGTGTTAATTATTCGAAACTATGAAATCCTATGAAGTAGAAAGATAAAATAAATTCGACTTTCATTTCCATTTAAGGATCAAAATTCGACTAAAATAGGAATGATAAAATCAACTAAAGACCTAATATCTAATAAAATCAATAATGATAAAGATAAAAAAAGAATGAAGTATTTTAAAATTCATTTATTCTATTATTCTATAGTTTATTTAGAATTATTAACTCATTTTATTTTATGCAAAATTTTGGAATTGTTTTTCATTTCAAACAAAAACATAGAACAAAATTCGATTTTTTAGTTATCAATTTTTTATAGAAACGAATTTTTTCCTTTACTTTCTAATTTTTATAGCATAGAATAAAAAAATGTCTCAAATCATGGATCCTTTAAATTAAAAAATGTTATTTATTGGAACCATTTCAATTTGAAAATCAAAATTTCGATGTATTTTAAAAAAAGAATTCAAATTTTTCAATCAAGATCTAATCAAAGGTTGAGTTCTTAAAGTTTTCAATGTGATTTTTTATGTACATGTAAATAAAATACAACACATAAAAAATAAATACAGATATAATTCGAAAATTTTTTGATTCATTATTTTTATTTAAATTTAATCAATTTTTATTAATCTTAATCAATTTCGTACAATTTTTTTTTGTTTTATTTTATGAATATTCTACTCCATCAAATATTTTCGATTAGAAATATAGAAAATCTATTTCTACTTTATAGTTATGCTTTTCGATTTTAAAAAGGATAACGCCTAGAATCGAAATACATAGATAATAAATAGAAAACAAAGATTGGTTTGAACAATAGATGTCTTTCACATCCAACTATAACACTGAGCAATCAATTCAAAATGGCAGTTCCCAAAAAACGTACTTCGATTTACAAAAAACGCATTCGTAAAAATATTTGGAAAAAAAAGGGGTATTGGGCAGCGTTAAAAGCCTTTTCATTAGCAAAATCTCTTTCGACCGGGAATTCAAAAAGTTTTTTTGTACCAAAAATAAGTAATTAAACCTTGGAATAATCGGAATAATCGAAATCGACCTGATAAAAAAATAGTATATGGTATAAAAAATTCTAAATAATTTCATTTTTTATTTAGAATCAAAAATAGAGAAAATAAACCATTTAAGATTTCAGTAGGTTTTCTTTTTTTTTTTATTAATTAATAATTAATGTTTTGAACTATAGTAAATTGGAACTTTTTTTCTGATCTGATGATATGGAGATTTAAGAACTTTTATGCCAACTCTAAAATAGTACTTTTTGTTTGAAAAACTATCTATAATCTATATATACAGAATAGTTTTTCACTTTTCTTTTTTAGTCTCTTTTGTAATTTCTAAGATGGGGATTTTTTGTCCCCATCAATCTATTTGTTTTGTCACAATACAAAAAAATAAGAAAAGTTTTTTCTACCTATATAAAATTTAAACTCTATTTTTTGTCAAAAAAGGCAAATAGAAAATGGTTAAACTTTAACTTCCGAAAACATTATTTCTCGGAATTTATATATTATATATTCCTCGGTTTTAATTTTAATTCAAATTTATCAAAAAAATCCTTTACTATAACTAACTATTACTATAAGTTTATTTGTTATTTTTGAAATCAACTACAAAATTCATTTGGTAAAGAAAATGAGTAAAGAACTTTATTGAGGTCTATCCTGTGATGAAAGAAAAAATCTTCTAGTTATAGGGGTTTTATTTCAAGAGAACATTAACTATACGAGAGTCCGTTGACAAATTAAAGCAATACTATAAAATTTACGAAAATTGACTTAAAATAATAAAAAAACTAATTAATAAGTAATTAAGTAGTATAGAATTATTATTCTGAATATGAATCATTTTAATTGCTGAATAAAAAAGCATTTGCAAACTAAAATTGAAATGCTTCAAAAAAGAATATTGTATTCAATTAAACTCGACGATTGAATAAAAAAGAGCTATTATGATTTCAAACAAGCCGCTATGGTGAAATTGGTAGACACGCTGCTCTTAGGAAGCAGTGCGAAAGCATCTCGGTTCGAGTCCGAGTGGCGGCATGGCATATTACAAATTCTCAAAAAATTTCAATAGTGTTATAACCAACCAACCTATAATAAATAATGAAACTGAAATAATTTTTTTCTGATTTACATTTCATAATTTTAAATTGAAGGATTTTTTTTAATACATATTTTATATTTCTATGATATCTTTGACTTTAGAGCATATTTTAACTCATATTTCCTTTTCAACGGTTTCCGTTGTAATTACACTCCATTTGATAACTTTATTAGTGAATGAAATAATAGGACTATATAATTCATTAGAAAAAGGCATGGTAGTTACTTTTTTCTGTATAACAGGATTATTAGTTACTCGATGGGTTTATTGGAACCATTTCCCATTAAGTGATCTATATGAATCATTAATCTTCCTTTCCTGGAGTTTCCACCTTATTCATATGATTCCATTTTTTTTTAAAAAAGAGAAAAACTCTTTAAGTGGAATAACTGCGCCAAGTGCTATTTTTACCCAAGGATTTGCTACGTCAGGCCTCTTAACTAAAAGGCATCAATCCGCAATATTAGTACCCGCTCTCCAATCTCAATGGTTAATGATGCATGTAAGTATGATGGTATTGGGTTATGCAGCTCTTTTATGCGGATCATTATTATCAGTAACACTTCTAATCATTACATTTCAAAAAGATATAATAAAAATTTTTGATAAACGAAAATATTTATTAAATGAGTCATTTTTCGTCGGTGAGATTCAATACATAGATGAAAAAAGCAATCTTAATATTGGACAAACTGTTTCGCCTTCTAGAAATTATTACAGGTCTCAATTGATTGAACAACTGGATCATTGGAGTTATCGTATTATTAGTCTAGGATTTATCTTTTTAACCATAGGTATTCTTTCAGGAGCAGTATGGGCCAATGAGGCATGGGGATCATATTGGAATTGGGACCCAAAGGAAACTTGGGCATTTATTACTTGGACCATATTTGCAATCTATTTACATATTCGAACAAATCAAAATTTACGGGATGAAAATTCGGCAATTGTGGCTTTTATAGGTTTTCTTATAATTTGGATATGTTACTTTGGGGTCAATCTATTAGGAATAGGGCTACATAGTTATGGTTCATTTACATTAACGCTTAATTAAATGAAAAAAGGTCCTTACGAATACAAATCAAGGCATAAATAAGTTTCTTGGAAATAGGTGAGAACCGTTTAAATCATTATTTAAACGGCTCTCACAAATGTCAAATATGTCTGATTCTAATTTCGATTCAGCTCTGTTTTTTCTTAAAAAGACTGCTTTTCTTTTATTAAATGAAAGGAAATCTATCTAAAAAAATAATTGGATAAAATAGCTTCCACTTTCTCAACTGATAGTGAAAGAACGAAATCCGGGTAAACGCCAAGACCTATTACTGGTAGAAAAATAGAAGTCGAAACAAACAACTCTCGCGGTCCAGAATCAAAAAAAGAAGAATTTGTAATATTAAATAATTTATATCCATAAAACATTTGACGTAACATAGATAATGAATAAATAGGAGTTAATATCATTCCAATTGCCATTCCAAAAGTAATTAGTATTTTTGGTATTAAAAGATATTTTTGACTGGTAATTATTCCAAAAAATACTATTAATTCTGCAATAAAACCACTCATGCCCGGTAATGCAAGAGATGCCATTGAAAAGCTACTAAAGAGTGTGAATATTTTTGGCATTGGAATCGCTATTCCGCCCATTTCGTCGAGATAAACAAGACGGATTCTATCGTAACTAGTTCCCGCTAAGAAAAAAAGTGCAGCACCAATAAATCCATGAGAAATTATTTGTAAAATGACTCCATTAAGTCCCGTATCAGTTATAGAACTAATTCCTATAACTATGAAACCCATGTGAGATACAGACGAATAGGCTATTCTTTTTTTTAAATTACGTTGTCCGGGAGATGTTAAAGCTGCATAGATTATTTGCATTGTGCCTATTATCATTAACCAAGGAGAAAATATAGAATGAGCACGAGGTAATAATTCCATATTGATCCGAACCAATCCATATGCTCCCATTTTTAATAAGATTCCGGCTAAAAGCATACAAGTACTGTAATGTGCTTCCCCATGGGTATCCGGCAACCATGTATGTAAAGGTATAATCGGTAATTTAACAGCAAAAGCAACAAAAAATCCAATATATAAGATTATTTCTAATGCCACAGGATATGATTGATTCACTAATGTTTCCAAATTTAATGTTGGTTCATTAGAACCATATAAACTAATACCCAGAACTCCCATTAATAGAAAAATGGAACCTCCCGCCGTATACAAAATAAATTTCGTAGCGGAATAGAGACGTTTCCTTCCTCCCCACATGGATAAAAGTAGATAAACAGGAATTAATTCTAATTCCCACATTATGAAAAAAAGTAAAAGGTCTCGGGACGAAAATGATCCTATTTGACCACTGTACATTGCTAACATCAGGAAATGGAATAATCGAGAATCTCGAGTAACTGGCCAAGCCGCCAGAGTAGCTAAAGTAGTAATAAATCCCGTCAGTAAAATAGGTCCTATTGAAAGTCCATCGATTCCTAATCTCCAATGGAAATCAAAAAAGTTGATCCATTTATAATCTTCTACCAGTTGGATTAATGGATCGTCCGGTTGGAAATGATAATAAAATGCATAAGTCGTTAGAAGGAGTTCCAAAATAGCTATGCATATAGTATACCACCTTATGACCTTATTTCCTCTATGAGGAAATAAGAAAATAAAAGAACCCGCAAATATGGGCAAACCTACAATTGTTGTTAACCAGGGAAAATGATTCGTGGTAAAGACAAGATACACTTTGGCCAAAAAAACCCGTATCCAAAAAGAGATTAATCTCTTTTTGGATACAGGTTTTTGTCGGTAAAAAAAATCCAAATAAAATAAATGGATTCAAATGGAATTTTCTGAAACGTATTAAATTAATAACCTAGACCCATACTGCGAGTTGTTTCATGCCATAAATAAACGCGAACGCTTAAAAAATCGGTTGGACAAGCGGATTCACATCTCTTACAACCGACACAATCCTCCGTTCTTGGAGCCGAAGCTATTTGTTTAGCTTTACATCCATCCCAAGGTATCATTTCTAATACATCTGTGGGGCAAGCTCGGACACATTGAGTACATCCTATACATGTATCATAAATCTTAACTGAATGTGACATTGGATTTTTCATTTTTTAATTTCATTAATTTTCGATCTAGTTATAGTCAAATAAATGAAATACATATTCAAATATCAGACGAATCAATTACCAGATGAATCAATGATTTCCCAGAATTGTTTGAAGCAATCTACTTCTGGATTGGATCGGCGACTTATTAGAATAATTAGAAAATAAATATAAAATGGAGAAATGGAAAAGAGGTCCAAAATACTTTGATTTATTATATTTTTGAAAGTATATTTTAAAGTGCAATATCTAGTAATCTAAATTGAATTGATGAATTTTAAAATTTCTAGAATAGAATTTTCGAAAATTCGAAAATAATAATAAAATTAAAAAACAATACTATAAAACAAACTATTTATTCAATAAATTCGATTGATTGATACGAGTTGATTTTCTATTACGATAAATTGAAGAAACAATAGCCGGCCCAATAGCTGCTTCAGCGGCTGCAATGGCTATAACAAAAATTGAGAAAATGTTTCCTTTTAATTGGCGACTATCAAAAAAATCCGAAAATGTTACAAAATTTAGATTAACTGCATTCAATAAAAGTTCAAGACACATAAGCGCCCGAACCAAATTTCGACTCGTAACTAACCCAAAAATCCCGATAGAAAATAAAAAAGCACTCAAAACAAGTACATATTCGAGTATCATTGACCAGCTCCAATCTTTATTCATTTCAATATGACCAACAATTAAACCAATTTGATTGACTAGAATAGAAGAAATTAAGAACAAAAAATAAAATAGACTAATAATAAATTGAATGAAAAATTTCGAAACCAATTCGAATAGAATTGAAATGAATATGATAAAATAGAATTTTTATTTCAATTGGTAGTTTAAAAAATGAATTATTTTTATTGACGAGCCACAGCAATTGCACCTATTAAAGCAACTAAAAGAATTATTGAAATGAATTCAAATGGAAGAAAAAAATCAGTTGATAAATGAATTCCAATTTGTTGACTAGCATTTATCAAATCTTGTTCTAGAATTTGATTGGATTTTGTAGTCCAAATAATCCCATACCAGGACGTTTTTAAAATAGTAATAGTTAATAAAACAAAAAGACTTGTACAAACCAATGAAGTAATCCCGTCCCCAACAGTCCACATATGAAAATTTTTGTCATATTCTGGACCATTCATGAACATTACAGAAAAAATTATTAATACATTTATAGCTCCGACATAAATAAGGAGTTGTGCAGAAGCTACAAAATGGGAGTTTGCTAGAATATAGAATAAAGATATACAAACAAGAACCAATCCTAGTGAAAAGGCAGAAAAAATTGTATTGGTAAATAATACCACTCCTAGACCCCCTAATATAAGACCTGAACCCAGAAAGACTAAAAGAAAATCATGTATTGGTCCAGGTAAATCCATTATATGTAAAATACGAGATAAAAAAATCAGAATGTTTCATGATCTTATTGACTTGAACAGGAAAAAGAAGTTTATGCGTTATTAATTGGTAAATCCTATTATGTAGAACTTAATGTTAGTAAAGTTATTGAACCCGTCGCATTTCTTTTTATCTGAAAGGGCAGTGGGTAGTTCACAATTAAAATCATTCCAGTAAAGAAATTCTAAATCTAATTTAAAGTTGTGATTTTACCAATCAATAGGAATAGTGAATAATCATAATTTCTAGTTATTGAACAAGAAAAAAAGAACTTTAATAATTAGGAATTGTTCTTCAATCGCGGGATTTTTCTTTTGTTTGAGGCGAATTCAAAATTGTTCGAATTGTATAATCATCGGTTATTGATATTGGTAAACGACCCAGAGCAATTTGATTATAATTTAATTCGTGACGATCATAAGTCGAAAGCTCATATTCTTCAGTCATTGATAAACAATTTGTTGGACAATACTCAACACAATTCCCACAAAATATACAAATTCCAAAATCAATGCTGTAATTAAGCAACCGTTTCTTTCGAATATCTGTTTCCAATTTCCAATCAACAACGGGTAAATCTATAGGACATGCACGAACACATACTTCACAAGCAATGCATTTATCAAATTCAAAATGAATTCGACCACGAAAACGTTCGGATGTGATTAACTTTTCATAAGGATATTGAATAGTTACAGGTAAACGATTAGCGTGGGATAGGGTAATCATAAAACCTTGACCAATGTACCTTGCCGCGCGTATTGTTTGTTGACCATAATTGATGAACCCAGTTACCATAGGGAACATATAGCAAATATCAATAAAAAAAAAAGATTTTGTTTCTTTCTCTTGTTTGTACCAAGTTGTGAATTAAATTAGAGTAAAAATCAACTATTTTTTTTTGTATAATTTATAATGAAAAAAGTTGGGAAGAAGTTGTTAATAATAGATTACCTAAAGAAATAGGTAAAAGAAATTTCCATCCAAGATTTAATAATTGGTCCATTCTCAGTCTAGGTAAAGTCCATCTTGTTGTAATAGGAATGAACAAGAACAAAAAGGTTTTAGCTAATGTAATTAAAATATCAAGTGTCGTTCCAAAGACTCCATCTACTTTATTTATTTCAAAAAACTCAAATATGTCTGGAATAGCGAAATTCCAACCACCCAAGTAAAGAACGGTTACAAATAATGAAGAGATTAATAGATTTAGATAAGACGCAACATAAAATAAACCAAATTTAATACCTGAATATTCGGTTTGATAACCTGCTACTAATTCTTCTTCTGCTTCTGGTAAATCAAAAGGCAATCTCTCGCATTCTGCTAGAGAAGAAATTATAAAAACAAGAAATCCTATGGGTTGCCGCCACAAATTCCATCCCCAAAAACCGTATTTCGATTGCGCCTCAACTATATCAACTGTACTTGAACTGTTAGATAATTATAGTCGATAATAAGATCACTCTCGTCATCGCTATTACAGAACCGTACATGAGATTTTCACCTCATACGGCTCCTCAAGGGCCATAAATAAATCTAAGGATTTATTTGATATTCTTTAATCTTGATATGTTTGTAGAATAAATAAAGTGAAAATCAATTGAAAAACCCTGGATTAAACCAATGAAATTCTGTCTGCTATACTCTGAAAAGTGCTTCGGAATTGATCTCCTCCTTTATTTTGAAGAATTTTCATTTTTTTTTTTTATTGAGTAATAACTTAATCTTTGAATAAAATACTCTTTTATCAATATCATTAAAAATTTCACCTTAGTTTCATTATTTTCGATTTCGAAAAAGAATTCATCAGCCATTTATGATTTATGCGATGACAAAAATCTCATTTCTGTGAATATGGATATCGAAAAAAAAGAGCTTTTTTTTGCAATTCCATTTTATATTATCTATTTTTTTTTTCGTCCCTCTTATTTCTTCTATTTAGGCTTGAAATAAAAAAGTAAAGGATTACTTCGTTCCTGATAGTCATTCACTTAATCGGTGGATAGGAGCATACTCTGGATCGGAATTTCTGGGAGTACTACTTGATCATTTCTACCAATTTAAAGCCTCAATTAGTATTTCTTTTATGTAAAAATCTTTTTTTGGATAACTTACATAATCTCTATTACAAATCCTTTGTGTACTTTGGTGTTCCTAATCATCCACCCATTTGTTTTTCATTTCTATGAAAATTGATGTCATATATCATAATACATATAAAAAAAGATAGTAAAACTTCATAGAATTATTCTTTTCAACCCGCTTCAAGTCGCGATGCCTAATTAACCAATCTTGGGGTTGATTGCTTATGTTTATTTTCGTTTAACCCTTGTACATAGGCAATGAGATTCCATTTTTTTTACTGCAAATTTCGAAGCTGTTTTCTTTCACTCCTCTAACTATCTGGTTTAGTTTATCAACCCGAGCAGTGAATAAAAAAATCAGATACTATTCAATACATTTTTTTATTCTTAGAAACCTAAAACGAAATGGTTGAAGGTGAAGACCCACGTTTCTACGAATCGCACGTAGAGATATTGATAATACACATAGAGTTAATGGTATTTCATAACTAATTGATTGGGCAGCAGCCCGTAGACCACCTAAAAAGGAATATTTATTGTTTGATCCATATCCTGACATAAGAAGTCCAATGGGAGCAATACTTGAAATAGCGATCCATAAAAAAACACCAATACTGAGATCAGCTAGAACAAGGCGAGAACCAAAAGGGATTACTAAATAACTTAGTAAAATTGATATGACTGCTATAGAAGGTCCGATACTAAATAAATGTGTATCCCCTCTAGATGGAAGAAGATTCTCTTTAAAAAGTAATTTTGTTCCGTCCGCTAGAGCTTGAAGAATTCCTAAAGGGCCGGCATATTCAGGTCCAATACGTTGTTGTATACCTGCGGATATTTCTCTTTCTAACCACACAATTACTAGTACACCTATTGTGATTACCAATACTAGAATCAAAATGGGAAAAAGCATCCATATAGTCCCATAAGCCTCTTTTAAGGATTCTAGTCTGGAAAAAGAATTGATAGCTTGTACTTCGGTTATATCAATTATCATTTCAACGATCAACTTCTCCCATAATGATATCTATGCTACCTAGTATTGTCATAATATCAGCCAATTTCATTTTTTTAACTAACTGAGGAAGAATTTGCAAATTGATAAAACCCGGAGGGCGAATTTTCCATCTCCAAGGAAAAACACTCTGATCTCCTATCAAAAATATTCCTAATTCTCCCTTTGGAGCTTCAACTCTTGCATAAAGTTCTTGTTTCGACAATTCAAAAGCAGGAGATGGTTTTTTACTAATGAATCGATATTCAAAATCATTCCATTCAGGATATTTTATCCTATTAATATTAAAGCGTCGGATTTCTAAATTCTCGTATGGACCCCCTGGAATTCCTTCTAGAGCTTGTTGAATAATTTTTACAGATTCTACCATTTCACCGATTCGTATTAAATAACGAGCTAATGAATCTCCTTCTTTTTGCCATTGAACTTCCCAATCAAATTCATCATAACACTCATAATGATCAACTTTACGAAGATCCCATTGTATTCCAGAAGCTCGTAGCATTGGTCCTGATAACCCCCAATTTACTGCTTCTTCTCCCCCAATAATGCCTACGTTCTCAACTCGTTCTAAAAAAATAGGATTTCGCGTAATAAGTTTTTGGTATTCCGCAAGCGCTATTAAAAAATAATCACAAAAATCTAAACATTTATCTATCCATCCATAAGGTAGATCGGCAGCTACTCCTCCAATACGGAAATAGTTATGCATCATTCTCATACCGGTAGCAGCTTCAAATAAATCATATATCAATTCTCTTTCTCTGAAAATATAGAAAAAAGGGGTCTGTGCGCCAATATCTGCCATAAAGGGGCCGAGCCATAACAAATGAGAAGCTATACGACTTAACTCCAACATAATTACTCTGATATAGCTAGCTCTTTTAGGTACTTGAATATTTCCTAATTGTTCAGGCCCATTTACAGTTATTGCTTCTGTGAACATAGTAGCTAAATAATCCCAACGTGTTACATAAGGCAGATATTGTATAATTGTTCGATTTTCCGCAATTTTTTCCATACCTCTGTGTAAATAACCCACGATTGGTTCGCAATCAATAACATCTTCACCGTCTAAAGTAACGATGAGTCGGAGAACGCCATGCATTGATGGATGGTGAGGGCCCATATTGACTATCATGAGGTCTTTTCTGGGAGTTGGTACAGTCATAGGTTTTTCCCCGATTCATTCTTTTACGAATTCATTTTTCCATGAATTGCTGAAAACAAGAAGAAGTTCATCAAAATTCAAGATCTAATAAATCAAATAATTCAAAACGATTCTTCAAATTAACGTGTTTTTAGTTCTCGAATGTTCAATCGACTGATTAATTCTTTATAACGTACTCCATTTTTCTTTGACAAATAAGCCAGTAATCGTTGACGTTTTCCCAGAATTTTTCGTAGACCTCTCTGAGATGAATAGTCTTTTTTGTGGAATTCCAAATGGGAAGTAAGTCTTCGTATCTTATTGGTAAAACGGAATACTTGAAATTCAACGGACCCCTTGTTTTCTTCTTTTTGTTCATGCGAAATAACAGATATGAAAGAATTTTTTTGTTGTTTCATTTTCTCTTTTTGTTTCGTTTTAGGAAATATGGAATTTTACTGATCAGTAATAATAATGCAAACTGTTTTAATCCGGTATACACAATACCTTATTGATTCAGTTTATGAAAGAAACTTAATGAAGAAAATTATGTTGATTCATTTCTGAATCTAATTAATACGTTATCGAATTCTTATCATGTATCAAAATTGCACGTACGTCAAGGCGTACATGCAATTTTGATACATGATAAGGAATCTATAAGACAAATGTATCATAAATGAATTTTTAATTGTGGATACATATGTATTCTTAATAGACTAAAACGACTCCCGTTATTAGTATCAAACCAATAACGATTCATACAAGCTAAATCTTCTAATCGATAATTGGGCCAAAGAAAAAATTGTAATTTTCTAAGTGTATTTTTATCTTGATCAAGATCTTTGTTTTCATCAAAAAATTGACTACAGTTTTTTACCCGATTTCCTATTTGTTTTGTATTCACACCATTATTATTCCTTGAATTCAAACAAATCAGAATTCTCAATTCTCTACGACGTCTAAGTGATAAAATATTTTCAGGAACAAGCAAATCAAAATTTTTTTTATCAAGATTTTCACTATATATTTTTTGATTATTTTGTTGTTTATTCTTATGAACCAAAGAAATACCTATGGTTTGAAATAAAATCAATAGTTCATCATCTTTTACAGACAAATGAATCGATTCAACAACCAATATTCCCTTTAGTAGCAAGTCGTTAAGACTTAAAAGGTCATTTGAAACCAGTGTGTCCATAGTCATTTCTTTTCTTTTTAGAGAGTCTATAGTAACTTCTATTGGATTTTTTAATCTAAGCTGGAAACAATATACTTTGATATTATCGATCAGTTTTTGATCCAAAGACCAACCCCATCTCAATTGAAAACTCAAATAATCTTTCACTAAGAAATCAAGTTCTGGTTTTTTAACCTTCTTGGGTTTTTTAGGTTTTTTAGGCATTGTCACATCGAATTTTATATCATTTTTTTGAATTTCTTGATTTGGGAAAATATATTCAACCTCCTCTTCGTCTATATTCCCTTTATTTGTTAATTCATAAAAATCATTTGACGTTGATGGTATAAAATCATTCGTTTTTTTATTTCTATTGATGTTTTTATTTTCATTTAGATTAGAATTTGAAAAAAGAAAATCTGTTGGTATAAGCCAAGGTTTCATTTTATATTCATTTAAAAATAAGACAAAGTCAGAGAAAAACCAAGATTCCAAGGGACGGTTTAGTATTTCTTCATTCATTCCCATCCAATCAAAAAGGCTGTTTTTTTGATGGAATCGCTTGATTTCTTGATAATCTTTCAATTCAGTTTTAGTATTTTCATACATGTTAGTACTAATATCGAACCAGGTCTCAATGTCGCTTTTCTTCCTAAAACAAAAATGGATAGTTTTCAAATCCAAATATTTTCTATCTGTATTTTTCTCTATATCCATAATATTTTTTATTCCTAAATAATTCCTGATAGGAATATTCCACCACATGTCAATTAATTTGTCTTTATTTATGTTGTAATTATAAATATACGAAAATTCTTGGTTTTTATTTACTTCAATTGGTATCCCATAACTAGATTTATATGAACGGTTCATATCTTCATAATAAACAAATTTCGATGATAAAACATCATATCTATAGGTCTTTGTAAAATTGAATTTCGGATCTGGCAATAAACCCTTTTCCGAATTATTTGTATTTTTGTAATTAATTAATTGTTCTTTTTGATATAAATTCCTTTTGTTTTGTTGAAAATTTGGATTTTCAACAAAACAATGTTCAGTCACTTTATTTCGCCATTTTTGTGGTACTAATCGAGACCATTTTATCTGAGGTAAATCATAGTGATAATTACTTTTTGATTTTAACCAGTTTTTCCATTGGTTGATTCCAGAATTCGGAATTTTTTGAGTCTGTAGCTGGGAATGAGCTATTCCTTGGGTTACAAAATAATTTTTTATTTCATTTTTAAGAAATAAAGATATTCCAGGATATTGAAGAACAGACCTTAAGTTTAAAATCTGGGCTTGGGATAATTGGTAAAATACATAGGCTTGTGAAAAAAAAGAAAAATCAGAAAAAACCTTCGAATTCTTATAAATATTACTATTCTTAAGATGAAGAAAAGGTAAAATTCTTTTTTTTATAGTTGAAATAAACTGAATTATATTGATATTTGTTTTATCAATCCTTTCATGATTTGTTTCATTTTTGTAAATGGATTTATCGATCCAATTTTTTATTGATTCAAGAAAAAGTTGTGTATTAATTTTGGTAATATTAATGATATATAGAAATATATCTATGTATAGCCTTTCCTTAAAAAATTTCAAAATAAAATTTGATTTACAGATTAATCGAGCATTTTTTCTTTTTAATATTTGACCCATATTGTAGGGTGATTCGAATCTTTTAGTACCATAATGAATTTTGTTAGGACTACTATTTATTATTTTTATATTCTCTTTTGAAAATTTTTCGATTTGATTTTTAATTGTCCTTGTTCTATTAGCTACAGCTTTTATTTTTTTTTCTGTCATTGAAGAATTTGTCCAATTCAGGGATTGGGTTTGGATGAATGATTCATGAATCATATCATTATTGATTATCGAATCTTTTTCTTTTTTTCTTTTACTGGATTTTTCTCTCAATCCAACTACTACAATTGGATTTATGGTTGGCATTTTTTTTCTTTTTTTTTTTTGAAATAGAATGATTTCAATAATCCAATTTTTTATTTCATTCGAGTATTTTAGAAAAAATTCTATTTTTTCTTTGATAACTTTTAGATCTTCAAAGCGTTTTTTTCTAAATTTTCGAATTTTTTTGTTGATTTGTTTAAAAATAGGTTGAGAAAAAGGAGAGTATTTTCGGGGAGGACCGAACACAAGGTCAGTTTCCATTCCAAAAATTGTTAAAAAACAAAAATCTTCGTTTTGTTTTATTAAATCTTGATCTCGTGTCTTAGATTTGTGCCAAGGTTTTAGACAGAAAGGATAGAATATCTTTATCTGAATACCATCTGTTAACCAGTTTTTAGGAAATTCTGTTTCTGATAATTGAACGCCGTTATAGGTACATTTAACATGTCTTTCGTTATTCCAATCATTGAAATCTTCAGCCCACTCAGGAGGTTGAAATAATAATATACGAACAATATTTTTTGCTATTATCAAGAAAGGCAATAGAATATATTTTCTAAAAATTGATTGAGTTATTAACATTAAACTCCTTATTACTTGAAAAAATGGATTGCTATCCCAGGCTTCGGCTATCTCTATTCGTGTTTCTTCTTGGTTTTTTTTTTCCTCTACTTGCAGTGTTTCTGCTATTTTTTGCAGTTGTTCTTGTAATTCATAATCAATTGAGTCTATTCCCATCCAATTTTTCACATTTTGTTTCATTAATTTGTAAAAAATAACAAAAAGATTTTCCTTTATTCTGTCTAAAAAAAGTGGGGAATGGATATCTTCTTGAGAGAATTCCCAAATACCTACTTTACGTCTTTGAACACGCATGGAACCTTTGATTAGATCTCGACTAAAATCGGCTTGTTGTGGATAACGTATAAATTCGATTTCGCCCGGTTGCTCCGCTATATCCACAGTATTAGGAGAAGGATTATCAGTATTCTCTTGCTTATCCGTATAAATCACTCCACGTTTAGCTCTTCTTGAGCGAATTTGATGCTCTCCCAAGAATTCGTTGTTTTCAATTTGTCTTTTATATTGTTCTATATCATCGATTAATTTGTATGACCAACGAGGAATTTCTTTCCTTATTCCTTTTTTTTTAATATATTTTTTTGGAATTTTTTGAGTAAAAGAATCCGCTATGATTGTATCAACTAAAAATTTCAAAAATATTTCGTGATTTTCGGAAGCAATTTGTCCTTGCTCTGAAAGTAAAGAAATATTTTTCTGATTGAATGTCAATTCTCCTTGACTCAATAAAGTTACAAAATGTCGAATTTTAGGTGATATTGATTTTTTATTAAATGCATCTTTTTTATGTTCAAATTCTTCGTAATTCGAATCATTATCCAGAACACTATGAATTTTATTTGTAAAAATTTCATCTCCTAAATTTTTTATTGTAGTTTCAGATATATTTAGAAAGCGTGAAACCTTGTATTTTATTATACCACGATAGGATCCATTTAATAAAGGATCCCGTGTTTCTTTCAAATATTCCTTTTTAGTTTTATCGTTGCATAATCGAGTTTTTTTATCAAGTACATTTATATAAAAAAGTCCTTTGTCTAGAATTGTAATTCTATTAACAAATTCATTACTTAAGTTGTTTTTTTTTTTTTTATTCGTATAAGTCCAATAATTATATAGTTCATCATCCAAATTGGATTTTTCTGTTGTAGCCAAAAAACGATTTCTTTCTATCATTTCCCAGAATTTTGAGAAACCGGTTGGATATGTAAAAGAAATTCTTTGTTTTCCATCATTTTGACATGGATAAAAAAAATATTGTGACATTTCATTTCTTATCGCTTTTTCAAATCGATCGTTTTTTATATATCGCGTTGGACGATTCCAACGTTTATAGTCGAAAAAAAGACCAAGAAGGGTTTTTTCATACCATAAAGGGTTTTTTTTTTCTTCAAGTATTTCTATTTCTTCATCGTGCAATTCATACTTTGTTTTGTCCTTTCCATTCACTCGGATCTTTTCCGTTTCATCGATTTTATCCGGATCCTCTTTTTCTTCCGAAAAGAGGGAAGACGCTCCTTCTGCTTTGATGAATACCTCTTCTTGTTGTTTAGTCTCCTCCGTTTCGGAAATTTTATCTATTTCTTCCTCTTCTTCCTCACTTTCTTTCCTTTCTGGGGTTGCTTCCAGTTTGATAGTAAAAATAGGTGACGGCATTCTGCCTAAATAGTAGACACAGCTAATA